TAGGCATAATGAGTATAAGGACCTCAAAAAATTCTCTTTTCGTCCTATCCTATGAACTTTAAGGTGTATAAAGTTTCATATTGGATTCTTTAAGCAGAAGCGGGGCAATGGAGATTCTATTTAACTTAGATTGATCTAAGTCAAAAGCAAACCTACATCAGGCTAACCCTTCTTTGAAACACTTTGGTAGTGCTCTCGGATCGGAATCAATAAATCCGAGCACATAGAGCCATCTTGTTATCTTTATATCAAGAGAATTATGGTAGACTAACTGATTATTTATATCAGTTAATGAATGAGCCCAATGCAAAAAAAAATGCATGTTGGGTCTTTGAAAAAGTTCGAATCATTTTGATAATAATAAGTTTGAACTCTTTTACCGAGAAGGTCTACGGTTCGAATCCGTATAGCCCTAAAAAAAATTCAAATAAAAAAATTCTTGTTTTCATTTCTTCATTCTTTTTTTTTCTTTGTTGTTTGGTTTGGAACCGGTCCCTTGGAGGCGATTACTTGGTTCATCAAAAAAAACCATTCCCATAAGCTTGCTCGCAACAATCATTCAGGGCCGAGACATAAAACTGAAACCAAAAAATCACATTTCAGTAGGTAAATCCAATTGGTATTTGTTCGAATCTTGGTTAAGCAAACCATAATTTCTTCATTCCTCTTCATAGGTCAATCAATTACATATGAAATTTCCTCCCCTCCTGTCCGGAATTAACAAGTTAGTGATACTTTTTTCTTTATCTTTTGGATACCTATTCAAGCCTAATGAATTTTTCGAGGTAAAATCGTGACACGAACTCGATTAAAAACCCATTCCAACCTAACCCAACCAAACCCCAATCCTCTAGTAAGTTACACGAGTTTAAGAACCACGTACTGTATTTATGGACAAGTTCACAAGTCGAAGTTTGGAAAATGAGAAAATCTTTGAAAACTTTCATTGTTAACATTGTAAAATAGGTTTTTGGTATACTTCATGTACTTCGTAAAGAAAAAACGGAGTTCTTTTTGCCGTATTCAATATCAATATAAAGAATAGAAAGATAAAGCAAACAATATACTTCTTAGATTCTTATTAATTCGAAATATTAATTAATTACCATTTCGAATTAATAAGAAATAATACAAATAAAGAATCTAAAAATAATATAGAAATCTTAACTTAATAGAAATCTTAACTTAATATATATATAGATTAATTAAAAATCTAATCAAATTAATAATCGAATTAATAATTATAGTAATATACTAAAAAATGATAGTATAATAGAGAAAATAATATAGAAATTAGTAAATGATATAGAAAACTAATAAAGAAATTTATATAGAAATTATTAATATATTAATGATTTTATTAATATATATCATAGTAATAGAAATGAAAATAGTAATAGAAATGAAAATAGTAATAGAAATGAAATTTTTTTTTACTATAAAAAATATTTAATAAATTGAAAATAGAAATTAATAAATAAAATAGTAAAAAAAAAAAATAGTAATAAATTAATATTCTATATTTTAATATGGAATCAAATATAGAAAGAATCAAATATAGAATAAATATTCATCGAATAGAATAGAATTCTATATAGAATTAATATAATAATTTAGAATTAATATAATAATTAATAGTTTAAATAATATTTTCAATTTCTACATAAATTAAAAAAGAAAAATTGAAATTTTCTTTTCTTAAATATTGAATTTCGAATTTTTAATAAAAAAAATGAAAATAATAATTTGGAAATTCTACTCAATTTCAATAAATTCTACGAAATTTCAATTCTATTAGAAATTTCGAAATTCTAAACAACTAAACAAAAAATGAAAATTCTATTTTGAATTCCCCCCATTTTTTTAGAAAGAATCCGAAGTAAAAGGCGAGAGGAGCGTCGCGTCTTCTTTATACTAGGGGAATATCGAATAACAATATCGAAAAATTCAAAAATTGAAGTAAACATAATATAAAAAATCCATAAATCTTGAAACGAGACATGTACCAAAGCAAACAAAGAAACTTGGGCGCTTGAATCAATTTTTGTTTTGACTAACTGGTTATGGGTGAGTTATAAGTTAATTCCAATTCGACTCGATTAATCTAGTATATTTTCCACATTCATAGGAGTACGCCTATGTTTCTGATTTACGAATATGATATATTCTGGGCGTTGCTAATAATATCAAGTGTTATTCCTATTTTAGCATTTCTAATTTCCGGAGTCTTATCACCGATTAGCAAAGGTCCGGAGAAATTTTCTAGTTATGAATCGGGTATCGAACCAATAGGCGATGCTTGGTTACAATTTCGAATCCGTTATTATATGTTTGCTCTAGTTTTTGTTGTTTTTGATGTTGAAACAGTGTTTCTTTATCCATGGGCAATGAGTTTCGATATATTGGGGTTATCCGTATTTATAGAAGCTTTGATTTTCGTGCTTATCCTAATTGTTGGTTCAGTTTATGCATGGAGAAAGGGAGCATTAGAGTGGTCTTA